CTTAAACTTTATTAGAAAAAAATTTTTGATAAACACGGATCAATTTTAGTTAAGGGTTTTCTCATTAATTTAATTTTTTTTTTAGATTTTGAAAATTTTTAAAAATTTTCAAAAATTGTTACCAAAATTTTGTTAACTCAATAGAATTTCCGTCAAACAGTCAAATTTTTCGGTTTTCGATAAATGTTTACTATATTAATAGAGAAAAAAACATTATTATACTAATTTGTATTTATTTGGAGATATATAATATATTATAAATATAGCAAAAGGTTGTTTATTTATTCTTAATAACTTATTAATATACAATTTACGACTTAATATATAGCTCTATTGGAAAGCCCCTAAAAAAGTGAATATATAAAAAATTTAACCATTCACGCCAAATTTCTAGTGAATATGTAAAGGTTATATATTAATAAATATTTAATATATCAATAACTAATAATAATCTATATTGATTAAATTCTTATTATATATATATAATTACTAATTAATATTATGTATGATTATTAATATATTAAAATTTTAATGAAAAAAAAAAAAAATTTATATATTTTAATGTAATATAAGTCTTAAATGAATTAAAATAATTTAATAAATTAAATATTATATATTAAATAGATAATTTTTTAAATATGTAAATTATGCATATAAATAAATATAAATATATATATATATGTTTATATTTTTTTTTTTATAATAAAAGTTTTCATTTTTAACATGAAAAATTCTTAATTAATTAAGTTTATTTTTAATAATTTATTTTAATATTATAGTAAAATTTTTGAAGGGGAATTTTATTATAATATATTTATATTAGGGTATGTTATAAATGTTTATAATATTATTTTTTTAAAAAAAGTTTTATTCTAGCTTAGAAACTAAATATTATTTTTAATTTACATGTAAAATTTTATAAAAATTTTTTATTTTTTTAATAAAAATAAAACTTAATTAAATCGCAGTAAATAATTTTAAATATAAAAGAAATTTTGATTTAGAGATAATATTAAGTATTGACCATATTTGTGCCAGCAGTTGCGGTTAGACAAATAATACAATTTAATTTTTTTAGAAATAATTATTTTAAATATTTAAAATTTTAATTTTAATAAAATTAGGTGAAATTTTTTTATTAATAATAAATTATATTAAATTTAAGAAGTTAAGAAATTTTATATATAAACTAGGATTAGATACCCTATTATAAATTATATAAATTATAATTCTAAATTAGTATTAGTTATGTTCTTGAAAATTAAAGATTTTGGCGGTATTTTAGTCTATTCAGAGGAATCTGTTCTGTAATTGATATTCCACGATTAAATTTACTTATATTAATTAGTTTGTATATCGTTGTAGAAGAATATTTTAAAAGAATATTAATATACAAAATTTTTAATTTAAAAATAAATCAGATCAAGGTGCAGTTTATATATAAGAAGAAATGGATTACAATAAATTATATTTATGGATATAAATTTTAAAAATTTATTGAAATTGGATTTGATAGTAATTTTTTTATATTAAAAAAATGATTTTAGCTCTAAAATATGCACATATCGCCCGTCGCTTTCACATAAAGTGAAATAAGTCGTAACAAAGTAGGCTTACTGGAAAGTGGGCCTAGAAAGACAAGTTAGAGCTTGATAAAAGCATTTTAGTTACATTAAAAAGTTAGTTGTGAAATTCAATTTGACTTGAATTTATAAATTTATTAAATTATTTATTGAATTAATATTTAAAATAAAAAATTTATTTTTATTATAAAAAAGAAAAATTAAAGTTTATTATAGTGAATTAGTATTGAAAAAGAATATTTTAAAATATTAAAAGAAAAATTAAATTTTTGTACCTTGTGTATCAGGGTTGATTTATTAATTATTAAATATTTAGTTTTCTCGAATTTAAAAGAGCTAATTTTATATAAATTTTATTGTTAAATAAATATTTATAATATAAAATTAGAAATGAAACGTTATTCGTTTTTAAATATATCTAGTTTCTTAAGAAATAAATTTAATTTAAAATTTATAAATATATTTATATTTATATATTAATATGTTAATAAAATTAAAAAATTTTGGGGATGAGCTTAAAGTTTTATTTTTAAAAAATTTTTAATTATAGTAAATTTGTAGGATTAATAATTTTCATCATTAAAATTTTGTTATAATTAGTTTATTATTTTAAATTATTTGTATGATTTTTAAATTTTATATTAAGATTATAATTTAAACTTATTAAATTATGTAATAATGATTAAATTAGTAAAAATTTTTTTATATTTAAAAAAAATATAAAAGGTATAAAAAAGGAATTCGGCAAATTTATTTTTCACCTGTTTATTAAAAACATGGCTTATTGTTATTTTAATTTTAAGTCTAGCCTGCCCACTGAAGTTTTAAATGGCCGCGGTATTTTGACCGTGCAAAGGTAGCATAATCATTAGTTTTTTAATTGAAAGCTTGTATGAATGGTTGGATGAAAAAATTTCTGTCTCTTTTATAATATTTGAACTTTATTTTTAAGTTAAAAAGCTTAAATAAATTTAAAAGACGAGAAGACCCTATAGAGTTTTATTTTATTTTTTTAAATGATTTTTGGAATTAATTAATTTTTTAGAAATATAAAATTTAATTGGGGTGATTAAAAAATTTAATAAACTTTTTTTTGTTATTAACAATAATAATTGAAATATTGATCCATTATTAATGATTATAAGATAAAATTACCTTAGGGATAACAGCGTAATTTTTTTTGAGAGTTCATATTGAAAAAAAAGATTGCGACCTCGATGTTGGATTAAAATTAATTTTTGGTGCAGAAGCTAAAAATTTTAAGTCTGTTCGACTTTTAAAATTTTACATGATCTGAGTTTAAACCGGCGTGAGCCAGGTTGGTTTCTATCTTTAAATTATTAAAATATTTTAGTACGAAAGGACCAAGTATTTAATTTAAAATTTTTTTTTTGATTAATATTGTTATTTTGGCAGAATAGTGCGATAGATTTAAAATCTTTATATGTAGTTTATACAAATAATACTTGATTTTATTAGATACATTATTATATTTAGTTTTAAGTTTATTATTAATTATTTTTGTTTTAGTAGGAGTAGCTTTTTTAACTTTATTAGAACGTAAAGTTTTAGGGTATATTCAAATTCGAAAAGGGCCTAATAAATTAGGGTTTAATGGGTTGGTTCAACCTTTTAGAGACGCGATTAAATTATTTACTAAAGAGCAGGTTTATCCTTATATATCTAATTTTTTTTTATATTATTTTTCTCCTGTTTTAAATTTAATTATTGCTTTGTTTTTATGAATATGTTTACCTTTTTGGAGAGGTAATTTTTTATTTAATTTTTCTATTTTATTTTTTTTGTGTGTTTCAAGATTAGGGGTTTATAGAGTGATATTAGCTGGATGATCTTCTAATTCTAATTATTCTTTATTAGGGAGTCTTCGGGCAGTGGCTCAGACTATTTCTTATGAAGTAAGTTTGTCTTTAATTTTATTAAGATTTCTTTTATTAATAAATTCTTTAAGTATACTAGATTTAATTAAGTTTCAAGAATATTTATGATTTTTATTTTTGTTTTTTCCTCTTTGTTTAATATGAGTAGTCTCTAGATTAGCAGAAACAAATCGAACTCCTTTTGATTTTGCAGAAGGGGAATCAGAGCTTGTTTCTGGATTTAATGTTGAATATGGAAGAGGGGGTTTTGCAATAATTTTTTTAGCTGAATATGCAAGAATTTTATTTATAAGATTTATCTGTTGTTTATTATTTATAGGAGGGGATATTTTTTTTTGAGGATTTTATATTAAAGTTGTTTTTATTTCATTTTTTTGGATTTGAGTTCGGGGGACCTTACCGCGGTTTCGTTATGATAAATTAATATATTTAGCTTGAAAAAGGTATTTACCTGTTTCACTTAATTTTTTATTTTTTTTTTTGGGCTTAAGGGTATTCCTTTATGCCCTAAATCTTTAGTTAATAAATTTTAGTATTAAGTTAATAGAAAGTTTTATTTCTTTTTTATAATTTCAAATTATATACTTATACAAGTTCATTAACTATTTGAAAATAATATTATCTCATAATTTATTAATTATAGGGTTAATAAAATAATATAAGAAATAAAGAATAGTAAGAGTTTGCCCTGTTAAAATATAAGGGTCTTCTACAGGACGAGCACCAATTCAAGTTAATAGAATTACTAAAATAAAAAAAATTCAAAATAAGATTTTATTGATTGGGTAAAATTGATTACTTGAAAATTTTTTTTTATTAATAAAAGGTATAATATAAAGAATAGCAATTGATAAAACTAAAGCAATCACTCCTCCTAATTTATTGGGGATTGACCGTAAGATAGCATAAGCGAATAAAAAATATCATTCTGGTTGAATATGTACTGGTGTTACTAAAGGATTTGCTGGAATAAAATTATCAGGGTCTCCTAATAGGTAAGGATTTGTTAAGGAAAGAATAGTTAATAATATAATTATAATTAAAAATCCTACAATATCCTTATAAACAAAGTATGGATGAAAAGGGATTTTGTCTAAATTTCTGTTTGTTCCTAAAGGATTATTAGATCCTGTTTGATGTAAAAATAAAAGGTGAACAATAACTAAAGCAGCAACAATAAATGGGAATAAAAAATGAAAAGTAAAAAAGCGAGTTAAAGTAGCATTATCAACAGCGAATCCTCCTCAAATTCATTGAACAATAGTTGTTCCTAAGTATGGAATTGCTGAGACTAAATTAGTAATAACAGTTGCACCTCAGAATGATATTTGACCTCATGGTAGTACATATCCTAGGAAAGCAGTTGCTATAACTAGAAAAAAAATGGTGACCCCAACTATTCAAGTTAATTTAAGATTATAGGATCTATAATAAATACCTCGGCCGATATGAATATAAAGACAAATAAAGAAAAAAGAAGCCCCGTTTGCATGTAAAGTTCGGATTAATCATCCATAATTTACATCTCGACAAATATGGGCAACACTATTAAAAGCTAGTTCTACATTTGGACAATAATGTATTGCTAAAAAGATTCCAGTAACAATTTGGATGCCTAAACATAATCCTAATAAGGACCCAAAATTTCATAAAGTGGAGATATTTGAGGGGGAGGGTAAATCAATTAATGAGTTATTAATAATTTTAATTAAAGGTGATTCTTTTCGAATAGGTATTTTCATTAGTTTATTTGACGTAAAGGGCCATATTTAATATTAGTAATTTTAACAATAGCAATTAAAGTAATAAATAAATAAATAATGATTATAATATAGATTAAATTTATAGGAAATGTTATAAATTTTGATATTGTTTGATTAAATTCTAAGGTTTGAGTAAAATTATTAATTATGTAATTGAATTTAAAATTAAAAAATTGGTAATCAATTAAAAAAATTAATAACAAAGATATAATAAATATATAAAAAATTCTAGTTAATTTTAATGAAAATTCAAATTTTTCATTTGAAGCTACATTAGTTATATAAAGAAAAAGAATTAATATCCCTCCTACTATAATTAAAAAAATTATATAAGAATATCAAAAATTAATTCTTATTATACCAGATAATAATGAAATATTTAAAGTTTGAATTAAAAGCATTAATCCAAATGAAAGGGGATGGTTTAAAAATATAAATATTATAGATATAAGTATAATTAATAATATAATTGATATACAGAGAATAGTTTAATTAAAAATTTTAATTTTGGAGATTAAAGATAGAAGTATTTCTTTCTCTGATGTTTTAAAAGAAATTCTTATTTTTAGTTTACAAGACTAATATTTTAGCTTAAATTATTAAAACTAATGTTAGCATATTTATTTAGATTTATATTTTTCTCTGGTTTATTTGTTTTTTCTCTTAAACGTAAGCATTTATTATTAATATTATTAAGTTTGGAGTATATTGTTTTAAGTTTATATATTAATATATTTTATTATATTAGAATAAGAGGAATAGATTATTTTTTTTTAATAATTTTTTTAACTATGAGAGTGTGTGAGGGGGCTTTAGGGCTTGCTATCCCAATTAGTATGATTCGTATACATGGAAATGATTATATTATAAGTTTAACTTTTTTATGATAAAATTTATTTTTTTTTTAATTTTTTTAATTCCTTTAAGTTTTTTAAATTTATTTTGGTTATTTCAGGTCTTACTTTTTTTGATTAAAGGTTTATTTTTAATAATATTTTCGTTTAATAATCAATTTATTAATATTTCTTATTTATTTGGGTTAGATTTATTATCTTATTGTCTTGTTTTGTTAAGTTTTTGAGTTTGTGCACTAATAGTATTAGCTAGAGAAAAAATTTATTTGAAAAATAGGTTTTATAAATTATTTATATTAGTTATGATTATTTTATTAATTAGTTTAGTTTTAACTTTTAGTTCTTTGAATTTATTTATTTTTTATCTTTTTTTTGAAATTAAATTAATTCCGACATTAATATTAATTATTGGCTGAGGGTATCAACCTGAACGAGTTGAGGCGGGCATATATTTATTATTTTATACTTTATTAGTATCGTTACCTATAATAATATCAATTTTTTATTTTTATAGTAATTTTTATAGTTTAAAATTTACTTTGAGAATTTTATTAAATTATGAAATTAATAATTTTCTAGTTTTTTTTGTTATAATTTTTATTTTTTTAGTAAAATTTCCTATATTTTTTGTTCATTTATGATTACCTAAAGCTCATGTTGAAGCTCCTGTTTCTGGTTCAATAATTTTAGCGGGAATTATGCTAAAATTAGGGGGGTATGGGTTAATTCGTGTTATCCCTTTATTTATAAAATTAAATATTTCTATTAATTGATTTTTTATTGTTATTTCTATAGTTGGTGGTTTTATTGTTTCTTTAATTTGTATTCGTCAGAGAGATATAAAATCTTTAATTGCTTATTCTTCTGTAGCACATATAGGAATAGTTTTAGGCGGATTAATAACCCTAAATTATTGGGGGATATGAGGGGCGTTAGTGATAATATTGGCCCATGTTTATGTTCATCTGCTTTATTTGTTTGGCCAATATTTCTTATGAACGAGTTCATATGCGAAGTGTGTATTTAAATATGGGGCTGATTATTGTATTACCTTCTTTAACATTGTGGTGATTTTTATTTATAAGGTGTATTATAGCGGCCCCACCTTCAATAAATTTATTAGGTGAAATTTTATTAATAAATATATTAGTTTCTTAATGAATATATATAATAATTTTTTTGGGATTAATATCTTTTTTATGAGCGGTTTATTCTCTATATTTATTTGCTTATACACAACATGGTTCGATATGTTTAAATTTATACTCTTAATGTATAGGTTATTTACGTGAGTATCTTTTATTGATATTACATTATTTACCTTTAAATATATTATTTATAAAAAGAGAATTATTTGTATTATGAATTAGTTTGAATAGTTTATTTAAAAATATTGATTTGTGGTGTCAAAGATATACAAAGTATTTCAAATAATTTGTTTGTTTTTTTTTTTACTTTTTCTAATTTTTTCAATATTATTTTTTATTTGTAGAATTTATTTTATAATTTATGAATTAGTTATTATTTTAGAATTTAATATTTTAACGTTAAGATCTTGTTCTATAGTAATATCTGTTTTATTAGATTGAATATCTTTTCTTTTTATAAGATTTGTTTTATTTATTTCTTCTATAGTAATTTTTTATAGAATAGAGTATATACATGGAGATTTAAATATTAATCGATTTATTTTATTAGTAGTTATATTTGTTTTATCAATGATATTATTAATTATTTCACCTAATTTAATTAGTATTTTATTAGGGTGGGATGGTTTAGGGTTAGTCTCTTATTGTTTAGTTATTTATTATCAAAATGTTAAATCTTTTAATGCAGGCATATTAACTGTTTTAACTAATCGTATTGGTGATGTTGCTTTGTTAATATCGATTGTTTGATTAATAAATTTTGGGTCTTTTAATTATGTAAATTATTTAGATTTATATAAAAATAGATTTATTATACAACTAATTTCTTGGATAGTAGTTTTAGCAGCTTTTACTAAAAGAGCACAAATTCCTTTTTCTTCTTGGCTTCCTGCAGCTATAGCAGCCCCTACTCCTGTTTCTTCTTTAGTTCATTCTTCTACTTTAGTTACAGCGGGGGTGTATTTATTAATTCGTTTTAATTTTTGTTTTTCTGAAGAATTGAAATATTTAATATTATTTATTGGTTGTTTCACAATATTTATATCAGGTCTAGGGGCTAACTTTGAGTTTGATTTAAAGAAAATTATTGCTTTGTCTACTTTAAGACAGCTTGGATTAATAATGAGAATTTTAGCTATCGGAGATTATAAATTATCTTTTTTTCATCTTTTAACTCACGCTTTATTTAAAGCATTATTATTTATATGTGCTGGGTGTGTTATTCATAATTATAGAAATTGTCAAGATATTCGTTATATAGGAAGAGTCTCTGAATTTATGCCTATTACTTGTTCTTTTTTAAATATTAGTAATTTATCATTATGTGGTTTACCTTTTTTATCTGGGTTTTATTCTAAGGATTTAATCGTGGAATTTATATCTATACAAAATTTAAATTTTTTAATTTATTTTGTTTTTTATATTTCTATTGGGCTTACTGTTTGTTATAGAATACGACTTAGATATTATCTTATATTAGGAACATATAATAATATTGTTCTGAGAGGGTTGAATGATAAGGGATTAATTATATTAAAGGGAATAAGTGGTTTAATTTTATTAGTTATTTTTATAGGAAGATTATTGGGGTGACTAGTATTTCCAATTCCTTACTTTATTTGTTTACCTTTTATTATAAAAATAATGGCTTTAATTTTTATTTTTTTAGGAGGGTGGATTGGATTCGAAGTTAGAAAATTTTCTTTAAATTATAATTTAAAAATAAAAAATTTTTATTTTATAAGAATATTTTTAGGAAATATATGAAATATGCCAGTTTTATCTACACTTTTTTTAAATTTTACTCCTTTAAATTTAGGTCAAAGTTATTTAAATATTGATCAATCTTGAGTAGAATTCTATGGGGGGAAGAGATTAAAAAAGCAGTTGCCTTTAATGTCTAATTTTATACAAATTATTTTTAAAAATCATTTAAAAATTTATTTTTTAATAATGGTTTTTTGATTATTAATATTAATAATTATTTATTATATTTATTTAAATAGCTTAAGAATTAGAGCGTAATATTGAAGATATTAAGGTAATAGAATTATTTTTAAATAATTTATAGAAATTGCTTCATTTTTACATTGAAAATGTAATGTTTTTTATAAACTATATAAATAGAGGAACAAACTGAATTGCACAGCTTAAAGATTAAGTTAGAAGCTTATCTTTGAATAACATACCTCCTTAATTGGAGATAGTCTCAATTTTATCATTAACAGTGATATACCGCTTTTTGGTTTCAATTAATTAATAAATAAGGGCTAAAAGCCAAAGGTTAGGTCGAAACTAAATGTAATATTTTACTTCTTATTTAAGATAAATTGAGAATTCAATACTTTTTAAATGCAAATTAAATGTTATAGTTAACTATTATCCTTGTTAGATAGCTCAATTTAATGCCCCCTGATTTCATTCGTGATAAAGGCCTCAAAGTAAAATAAAAATAAAAAAAATAAAAAGATAGAAATTTACTAAATTAAGAAATTTGTTTAAAATAATTATAGGAAATAATAAGGTAATTTCTACATCAAAAATTAGAAAAATTACAGCAATTAGAAAAAATTGTAAAGAAAAAGGTAAACGAGCAGTTGTTTTAGGGTCAAAACCGCATTCGAAGGGTCTATTTTTTTCTCGATCATAAAAAGTTTTTTTAGAAAAAAAATTTAAAACTAATGTTAATACTATTAGAATAATAAAAATAATAAATATTATAGTTGCTATTCTTTTGATTATTTATACTAGGTAACTAGATTTTTTGATTGGAAGTCAAATATAATTTTTATATTATATAAATATCTACCTCATCAGTAAATAGAAATATAAAGGAATAATCAAACTACATCAACAAAGTGTCAATACCAAGCAGCTGCTTCAAATCCAAAGTGGTGAGTTCTAGAAAAATGAAGACGTGAGTGTCGTAAGAAACAAATTATTAAAAAAGTAGTTCCAATAATAACATGAAGACCATGGAATCCAGTTGCTATGAAGAATGAAGAACCATATACTCTATCGGCGATAGTGAATGGGGCTTCGATATACTCATATCCTTGTAAAATAGTAAAATAAATTCCTAAGATAACTGTAAGGAGAAGTCCCTGAAAGGATTGTTGATAGTTATTTTCTATAAGACCATGATGGGCTCATGTTACTGTAAGACCAGAAGTTAATAAAATTAAAGTATTAAGTAATGGAATTTCAGTTGGATTGAAAGGCGAAATTCCTTTTGGTGGTCAGATTATACCTAATTCAATTCTTGGGGAAAGAGAATTATGGAAAAATCCTCAAAAAAATGAAATAAAAAAGAAAACTTCAGATGTAATAAATAAAATTATCCCTCAACGTAAGCCTAAAGTTACCTTTAGTGTGTGATGCCCTTGATAAGTTCCTTCACGGGTAATATCACGTCATCATTGGTATATAATTATAGTGGTTGTTAAAAATCCAATAAACAATAAAGTTGGGTCATATAAGTGGAATCATTTAATTAATCCCACCATAGTTGTTATTGCTCTTAAAGAGCCTAGTAAAGGTCAAGGCCTAACATCAACTAAATGAAAAGGGTGATTACGATGTGTGGACATTAAATTACTTCTCTAGAATATAAAGTTCTTAAAACAGCAAATACGTAAGATTGAATAATAGCTACAGCTGATTCTAAAACTAAGAGTAAAATTTGAACAATAATTAAAACTCTAATTAAAATTATAGGCATTCTTGGGCCTGTATTTCCCAGCAAAGTTATTAAAAGGTGGCCTGCAATTATATTAGCTGAAAGTCGAACTGCAAGTGTTCCGGGCCGAATAATATTTCTAATTGTTTCAATACATACCATAAAAGGTATTAAAACAGGGGGAGTTCCTTGAGGGACAAGATGTGCTAGTATGTGTGTTGTATTATTAATTCACCCAAAAATTATAAATCTTAATCATAAAGGTAATGCTAAAGCAAGAGTTAAAATTAAATGTCTAGTTCTTGTGAAAATATAAGGGAATAAACCTAAAAAATTATTAAATAAAATAAAAGAAAATAAGGAAATAAAAATTAATGTTCTTCCTTTAATATTAAAATTTCTAATTAAAATTTTATATTCTTTATGCAAGGTAATAATAATGTTAATTCATAGAATAGAAAGACGGGAAGGGATTAATCAAAATATTGGAGGGATAATTAGAATTCCAATTAATGAACTGATTCAATTTAAAGATAAATTAAAATTTGTTGAAGGATCAAAAGAAGAAAATAGGTTAGCTATCATTTTCAATTAATTTTTTTTTTTATTGATAGTACTCGCTCTTTTTTTACTTGATATATAAAACTGTAGTAGTTTATAATATTAAATAAAATGAAAATTAGTGTAAAATAAAAAAATAGTGTTAATCATCTTAAAGGAGCTATTTGTGGGATCGAAAAATATACAATCGTATAATTTTAGCTTGACAAACTAATGTTATGGGGTTTAACTAAATTTTCTTCATTAGAAGTACTCGCTACTGTACTATTAAATGGTTTAAGAGACCAGAACTTGCTTTCAGTCATCTAATGAAATTTCAGTTTTAGAAATTCATTTGATAAAATAATTAGGTGAAATTCTTTCAATTACAATTGGTATAAATCTATGATTTGCCCCACAAATTTCTGAACATTGTCCGAAAAAAAGTCCTGTTCGATTTGTTGAAAATCCAATTTGATTTAATCGTCCAGGTGTAGCATCGATTTTTACACCAAAAGAAGGGATTGTTCAAGAATGAATAACATCAGCAGATGTAACTAGTATGCGAATTTGAGTTTCATATGGAATAATAACTCGGTTATCAACATCTAAGAGGCGGAATTGGTAGGGTTGAAGTTCATTAGTGGGGATTATATATGAGTCAAATTCAATATTTTTGAAATCTGAATATTCATATGATCAGTACCATTGATGTCCAATAGTTTTAATAGATAAGGAGGGATTATTTACTTCATCTAGAACATAAATTAAACGAAGTGATGGAAGAGCAATAAAGATTAAAGTAATTGCTGGTAAAATAGTTCAAATAATTTCAATTATTTGACCTTCTAATAAATAGCGGTGCTTAAATTTATTGAAAAAAAGGCTTGATATTAATTGTCCTACTAAAACTGTAATAATTACTAAAATTAAAAGTGCATGGTCATGGAAAAAATTTAATTGTTCTATCAAAGGTGAGGCTCTATCTTGAAGTATTAGTATTTGTCAAGTTGCCATTTCTAAAAAAAGGTTGACTTTATGTTTGGGGCTTAAATCCAATGCACTATTCTGCCATATTAGAAATTTGTTAATATTGGTTGTTCAGAAAATCTATGTTCAGCAGGAGGAAGAGATTGGAGTCATTCAATTGAAGATGTTATATGAAGGGAGGAAAGAGATTTACGTTGACAAATAAATCTTTCTCATAAAATAAATAATAGGAATAATACTCTAATTAAGGAAATTAAAGATCCAATAGATGAAATAATATTTCATAGAGTATAAGCATCAGGATAATCGGAATAGCGGCGAGGTATGCCTCTTAAACCTAAAAAATGTTGAGGGAAAAAAGTTAAATTTACTCCAATAAATATAATAAAAAATTGTGTTTTTAAGTATTTGTTATTTAAAGTTAATCCGGTTAAAAGGGGGAATCATTGAACTAATCCTGCTATAATAGCAAATACTGCTCCTATAGATAAAACATAGTGGAAATGTGCAACTACGTAATAGGTGTCATGAAGAATAATATCAATTGATGAATTGGCTAAGATTACCCCTGTTAATCCCCCCACTGTGAATAAGAATACAAAGCCCAAGGCTCATAATGATACTGGGGAATATATAATTTGAGTTCCATGTAATGTTGCTAATCATCTGAAAATTTTAATTCCTGTAGGAACAGCAATAATTATAGTAGCAGAAGTAAAATAAGCCCGAGTATCAACATCTATACCTACTGTAAATATATGGTGGGCTCAAACAACAAAGCCTAATAAGCCAATTGCTATTATAGCATAGATTATACCTAAAGTTCCAAATGCTTCCTTTTTCCCTCTTTCTTGGGAAATAATATGTGAAATTATTCCAAACCCTGGTAAAATTAAAATATATACTTCTGGGTGACCAAAAAATCAAAATAAGTGTTGGTATAGAATTGGATCCCCTCCTCCAGCTGGGTCAAAAAATGATGTATTAATATTTCGATCAGTTAGAAGTATTGTGATAGCCCCAGCTAAAACGGGCAATGATAGAAGAAGAAGAATTGCAGTAATTACTACGGCTCAAACAAATAAAGGCATTCGTTCAAGAGTTATTCCTTGCGGTCGTATATTGATTACTGTAGAAATAAAATTTACAGCTCCTAAAATTGAGGAAATTCCTGCTAAATGTAATCTAAAAATTGCGAGATCAACGGAAGATCCTCCATGGGCAATATTGGATGAAAGGGGTGGATAAACTGTTCAGCCAGTTCCTGCTCCTTTTTCTACAATTCTTCTTATTAAAAGAAGACTAAGAGATGGAGGAAGTAGCCAGAATCTTATATTATTTATTCGAGGGAAGGCTATATCTGGGGCTCCTAACATTAATGGAACAAGTCAATTTCCAAAACCTCCAATTATGATAGGTATAACTATAAAGAAAATTATGATAAAAGCATGAGCTGTAACAATTACATTATAAATTTGGTCATCTCCAATTAGTGACCCCGGGGTACCTAACTCAGTTCGAATTAAAAGACTAAGAGAGGTTCCTGCTATGCCAGCTCAAGACCCAAAAATGAAATACAAAGTTCCAATATCTTTATGATTAGTTGAAAATAATCATTTGTTCTTATTGGAATTTTGGGGTAAAATGGCTGAGCTTAGGCGGTAAATTGTAAATTTATTTACGAAAAAAATTTCTTTTACCAGGCTATTTAGTCAAAAAAAAAATGATTTTAAATTGCAAATTTAAAGGTGGACCCATGTCCTTTAGCCTATTTTAAGCCCTAAGGCTTAGATATTAATTTCTATTTTACAGCTTTGAAGGCTATTAGTTTGGGTTTAACTTAAATCCTTAAAAATTAAGGCAAAGTCAAGTGCATCAAGCGAGTCCTGTGAAATTAATTGAATTTAAAATTCAAATAGAAAATTGTATTTTAGGGCGAGGTAAAGTAAAAGTATCAAAATTATTAACTAAAGCTGAAAAAGCAAGGCGAATGTAGTAAAAAAGTGTTACTAAGGTAAAAAGAATTAAAATAGACCTTAATAAGTATAAATTATTAGAAATTAGAGAATTAATAATTAGTCACTTTGGTATGAAGCCTAGGAATGGGGGTAGTCCTCCCAGGCTAAATAAAATTATGAAAATTCTTAAATTTGTAATTTTATTTGTATTAGAAAAATTGATTATTTGAAAAATGTAGTATATTTGAAATTTATTGAAAAAAAAAGTCAAGGCTCTTAAAATTAACGTATAAATAGTAAAATAAATTGTTCAAATTGATAAAGAAAATGTTATCTTGAAAGGAGCCAGCCAATGTGATATATTGATGAAAAGGCTAAAATTTATCGTAGTCTTGTTTGATAAAGCCCGAGGAATCTTCCAATTTTTGAAGAAGCAATAATAATGATTAAAAAAAAAATAATTTATTTCAAAAAAATAAAAAATTAAAATTATTGGGGCAATTTTTTGTCATGTTAAAATTAAAAAATTATTAAATCATCTTAAGCCTTCAACAATTTCAGGGAATCAAAAATGAAAGGGAGCTGCGCCTATTTTTGTTAAAATAGCAGAATTTATAATTAATGAAAATTCAAATTTGAAAATTTCAAAATTATTAAAAAAAAAAAGAATAGCAAAAAGAATGACAGTTGAAGCTATTCTTTGAGTGATAAAGTATTTTAAGGCGGATTCGGATGGAAAAGAATTTTTTGTTCTATTAAGAAGGGGGATAATAGACAAAAGATTGATTTCTAAACCTAGCCATATACTAAATCATGAATAAGCTGAAATAGTAATAAAAGTTCCAGCAATTATCGTGTTAAAAAATAATAGTTTATAATATTTTACTATTAAAAAGAAAAGGACTAAAACCTTTTTAAGTGGGGTATGAACCCAATAGCTTAGTTAGCTTATCTTTTTTATGTTCTAGTATAAGATGTACATAAATTTTTGATATTTAAGGAAATAGTTTGATTCTGTTGAACATAATGAAGACAGGGGGGCTGTATGATTTATTCTATCAAAATAATCCTTTAATCAGGCACTTCATT